GTGGTGGAATAAAAATTTATGTATAGACTAGGCGAGTTAATAGACGAGATTTTCCAAAAAAAAAATGTTCTTCTTCCTATTCCTAGGAGAAAAGAAATTTTTCTTTTCTCAATGTGAATTTGACGTAACATGACAAATTAGTTTTATTTTATTTATTTATTATTATTATTTTTTTTTTTTTTTTTTCATTTTTATTGATAGTTTTTATTCACTTTAATATTCGATTTTTATTCACTTTAGAGAGTTCTATCATAATCATATATAGTGAAGTAATACTCCGGGTTGTTACAAACAAAAAGCAAAAGCAAATTATTTTTACCACTCAGTACCTACTCATTATTAGTTAATAAATAACTCTAATGATTGGATTTCTATGCTTATTCTGAGAGGAAATGAAATATTCAAATGATTTTTCATCGAATGACTATTCATCTATTTATTTTGATGTACATAGTGGTGAGAAAGCTCTATGGAAAAATGGTGGTTCAATTCGATGTTATCCAATGTGGAGTTAAAATACAGGTGTATGCTAAGTAAATCAATCGATAGTTTTGGTCCTATTGAAAATATCAGTGTAAGTGAAGACAAAATTCTAAATGATACAGATAAAAATACAGATGATTGGGGGAATAGTGAGAGTTCTAGTTACAGCAGTGTTGATCGTTTAGCCGGGGGCAGGGGTATTCGGAATTGCAGTGCTGATGACACTTTGTTAGTTCGGGATAGTAATAGGGGTAGTTATACCATATATTTTGATATGGAAAATCGAATTTTTGAGATTGACAACGATCATTCTTTTATGAGTGAACTAGAAAGTTCTTTTTCTAATTATTTGAAGTCTAGTTATTTGAATACTAGTTATTTGAATAATAGGTCTAGTAGGGACGACTCCCGCTATGATTATGATACTAAATATAGGTGGAATAATTACATCACTAGTTGTATTGATAGTCACCTTCATTCTCAAATCTGCATTGATAGTTATATTTTAAGCGGCAGTGACAATTCCAGCGAAGGTTACGTTTATAGTTCCATTTTTGGTGAAAGTGGAAACAATAGTGAAAACGCAAGGTCCAGTCTAAGAACTAGCACGAAGATTAGGGATTTTATTAGAAGGGAAAATTCTCACGATCTTGATGTAACTCAAAAATACAGACATTTGTGGGTTCAATGCGAAATTTGTTATGGATTAAATTATAAGAAAATTTTGAAATCAAGAATGAATATTTGTGAACAATGTGGATATCATTTGAAAATGAGCAGTTCAGATAGAATTGAACTTTTGATTGATCCAGGTACTTGGGATCCTATGGATGAAGACATGGTATCTCGGGATCCCATCGAATTTCATTCGGAGGGCGAACCTTATAAAGGTCGTATTGATTCTTATCAAAGAAAGACAGGATTAACCGAAGCCATTCAAACAGGTATAGGTCAACTAAATGGCATTCCCGTAGCAATTGGGGTTATGGATTTTCAGTTTATGGGGGGTAGTATGGGATCCGTAGTAGGCGAGAAAATCACTCGTTTGATCGAGTATGCTGCCAATAAGTTTTTACCTCTTATTCTAGTGTGTGCTTCCGGGGGAGCGCGTATGCAAGAAGGAAGTTTGAGCTTGATGCAAATGGCTAAAATATCTTCCGCTTTATATGATTATCAATCGAATAAAAAGTTATTTTATATCTCAATCCTTACATCACCTACGACTGGGGGCGTGACGGCGAGTTTTGGTATGTTAGGGGATATCATTATTGCTGAACCCAACGCACACATTGCATTTGCAGGTAAAAGAGTAATTGAACAAACATTGAATAAGACAGTACCTGAAGGTTCACAAGCAGCTGAATTTTTATTCCATAAGGGTTTATTCGATTCAATCGTACCACGTAATCTTTTAAAGGGCGTTCTGAATGAGTTATTTCAGCTCCACGCTTTCTTTCCTTTGAATCATAAATTGAATCATAAATCAAGTAGATCTTTAACTTAATTAAATTATTTAAATTATTTTCTTTCTTTTTATTTCTTTATTTCGGGCAAACAAGTATTTATTTATTGGAATTCAAGGAAAAATCGGAAAAATGGTTTTTTTTGTGACATAACATAAGAGTCAATTTAGAATAGAAGGACATGCAGATAATTTTTTTTTTACCGATATTTATGATTACTCCTAATTTCGATTCCTGATTATTGCTAATCTCTATCAACAAGGTAAAAGAACAAAAATTCTTTCTTACACGAAATTGTTCTTAAATTGGGTAAGGTAAATAAAAAAGAAAATGAATTTCATTTTCTTTTCTTACCTATCCCTATATTTCTTACCTATCCCTATATTTCTTACCTATCCCTATATATAGAAATATGCAAAATATAGAGTCTTGTATATTTCTATATCTCGCATATTTCTATATATAGACTGTCGCGCAAGAATACTCTTTTTTTTATTATTATTATTAAATTTAAATAAAGTTAAATTAGAAAATGAAAATTATTAATTATTTATAATTATAAGACAAGAAAAAGATAAAAGAATAACAAAGCTTATCCCACAAATATTTTATGTAGAAACACATATATTTCATGTAGAAAAATAAATAAGTCTATTTAGTTAGTTTTACACTACTTACACTTTATTATATATAGTTATTTCCATATACTTAGTATAATTATAATGATTATAAGATATCTTTCTAACATAACAAAACAATATTATATATGAATAGGTAAAAATATTAATATAACAATTTAATAATTTAATAACAGTTAATTTAATAACAATTAAAAATTCAATATAAGAATAAAAAATAGGTACAAATATTAAATCGAGGTGCCCATTTCTATGACAATTCTCAACAATTTCCCCTCTATTTTTGTGCCTTTAGTGGGGTTAGTATTTCCGGCAATTGCAATGGCTTCTCTATTTCTTTATGTTCAAAAAAACAAGATTTTTTAGATCCGATGGGGGGAAATTTCATCTATTTTTTTTTTTTTCAAGACTTAGACTTGGATCATAACACAGATATCTATTTAGTATAATAGGGTATACCATACAACTTCCTTCAAACAGAAAGGAAAGGATTCTTAATTTCTATAGGCATAAAGATGATATATGAGTAAATGGTCGATTTGAAAATAAATTACGATCGGATACTTAAACTAACTGTAAAGCCAATATATCCGTATGTGTGGAGATAGGGAATCGTCTGAGGGGTTTTCTAGTTTTTTAGATTTACGGAATTGGATGAATTTTTCCTAACGATTCACATCAGAATAGCGCGAGTTGATGAAAATGACTTCGGAAACAAAAAAAAGTACAGTCAAATTCGTTTTGGCTAGTCTCCCACTTCCAATAAAATGCAACTGGATCTAGTATGAATTGGCGATCAGAATGTATATGGATAGAACTTATAGCGGGGTCTCGAAAAACAAGTAATTTCTGCTGGGCCTTTATACTTTTTTTAGGTTCATTGGGATTTTTATTGGTTGGGATTTCCAGTTATCTTGACAGAAATTTGATATCTTTATTTCCGTCTCAGCAAATAATTTTTTTTCCACAAGGAATCGTGATGTCTTTCTATGGGATCGCCGGTTTATTTATTAGTTCTTATTTGTGGTGCACAATTTTGTGGAATGTGGGTAGTGGGTATGATCGATTTGATAGAAACGAGGGAATAGTATGTATTTTTCGTTGGGGCTTTCCCGGAAAAAATCGTCGCATCTTACTCCGATTCCTTATGAAAGATGTTCAGTCTATCCGAATAGAAGTTAAAGAGGGTATTTATACTCGGCATGCCCTTTATCTGGAAATCAAAGGACAGGGGGTCATTCCTTTGACTCGTACTGATGAGAATTTGACTCCACGAGAAATTGAGCAAAAAGCAGCAGAATTGGCCTATTTTTTGCGTGTACCGATTGAAGTATTTTGAAATGAACTAAAGAATGACCATTTTTTTAGCAAGAATGAAAAATCCAAGAGTCTCCCTCTTTTTTTTTCTTTTTTTTAGAGTATAAGTTAAAGTTAACGGTTATTTCGTCACAATGCTGATGAACCAAAGAAGATGGATATTAATTATATCTATACAGAACATTTATAAAAAAAAGCTTTTTTTGTCCGCAAACCAACCCTTTCTTTTATGCGTATGTAAAGTCATTAAATTCAGTAAAAAAAAATAACTAACAAATTTAAATACTAGACTGATCTCAGAGATCAAAACAAAACATTTCAGAATAATAGATAGAATAAAGAAATTTTTTGAAATTGATACGTTAGATATGGATCGATCATATCTTGTATATTATCTCTACTTTATTTTTGTCAATCGACTCCTCTTTTTTATCTTTTTTATTCCTTAATAAGCAAAGGATTGGAAGACTTAAAATTATAACCCTTCCATCTTATTTTTCTTTTTCCATTTACTTTTGATTATCACACCATTCTTCATAAATTTCTCTTAATTACTCCCGCGGCTATGGGCAGTTGACCGATTTTTTTTTTTCAAAATATTTGCTATTTTTTTTGGTCGAAAGGTATTCTTTTATCTCGAAAGCCTAATTTGATTTGAAGTGACTCTTTTGAGCATTCATCGAAAAAAGAGAATTGCTTTGAATTTTTAAGCAATTGGGATATTTGGAAACAATATTATTTTTCTTCATTCGTGTACTCTTTCTCCTTCTTTGGCTATTTCTGTATTCTTTCTAAATTTAAGGACTAACCAATGACTGACAAATAAAAAACGCGGAATGGGTTCAGAGATTTGAAGCCTTGTAATAGAACTTATAATTGATCGAAATATTAAATCGGATAATATTAAATCGGATAAAGTCGACGAATGAGATGGGTTCATTAAAAATTCACATACAAAACAATGAAAAAAAAAAAAGCATTCTCTCCGTTTCTATATCTTATATCTATAGTCTTTTTGCCCTGGTTAATCTCTTTTTCATTTAATAAAAGTCTGGAATCTTGGATGATTAATTGGTGGAATACCAGTAAATCCGAAACCTTTTTTAATGATAGGCACGAAAAGTTTATTCTAGAAAGATTCATAGAATTAGAGGAACTCTTCTTTTTTGACGAAATGATAAAGGAATACCCGGAAACACATCTACAAAAGTTTCATAGCATAATCCACAAAGAAACGATACAATTGATCAAGATACACAATGAGGATCGTATCCATACGATTTTTCGCTTCTCGACAAATATAATCTCTTTCCTTATTCTAAGTGGTTATTCTATTCTAGGTAATGAAGAACTTCTTAGTCTTAATTCTTGGGTTCAAGAATTCCTATATAATTTAAGTGACACAATAAAAGCTTTTTCTATTCTTTTAGTAACTGATTTATGTATAGGATTCCATTCACCCCACGGTTGGGAACTAATGATTGGCTCCGTCTACAAAGATTTTGGATTTGCTCATAACGATCAAATTATATCGGGACTTGTTTCCACCTTTCCAGTTATTCTCGATACAATTTTTAAATATTGGATTTTCCGTTATTTAAATCGTCTATCTCCGTCACTTGTAGTGATTTATCATTCAATGAATGACTGAAAGATGATCCATCAATCCAATTAAAATGTTTCTTATTTTGTACAGTTCAAAATCGTATTTTTTTATACAATTATTTTCCATCTAAGAGTTTCGGATTCTTCTCATATTTTAGAATTTGTAAAAATTGTTCAGTAAATAACAGCATCGTGGATGGGGAACTCGCCTAGTGCCCTACCTAATTTTATTGTAGAAATTTTTTGGATCAACGATTGGACCATGCAAACTAGAAAGACCTTTTCTTGGCTAAAGAAAGAGATTATTCGTTCCATTTCCGTATCACTCATGATATATATAATAACTCCGGAATCCATTTCAAACGCATATCCCATTTTTGCACAGCAGGGTTATGAAAATCCACGCGAAGCAACTGGCCGTATTGTATGCGCCAATTGTCATTTAGCTAATAAGCCCGTAGAAATTGAAGTTCCACAAGCGGTACTTCCGGATACTGTATTTGAAGCAGTTGTTCGAATTCCTTATGATATGCAACTGAAACAAGTTCTTGCTAATGGTAAAAGGGGAGCTTTGAATGTGGGGGCTGTTCTTATTTTACCCGATGGATTTGAATTAGCCCCCCCCGAACGTATTTCGCCAGAGATGAAAGAAAAGATGGGTAATCTATCTTTTCAGAGTTATCGCCCCACTAAAAAAAATATTCTTGTGATAGGGCCTGTTCCGGGTCAGAAATATAGTGAAATAACCTTTCCTATTCTTTCTCCGGACCCCGCTACTAAAAAAGATGTTCACTTCTTAAAATATCCCATATATGTAGGTGGAAACAGAGGAAGGGGTCAGATTTATCCCGACGGGAGCAAGAGTAACAATACGGTTTATAATGCTACAGCGGCAGGTGTCGTAAGCAGAATTATACGAAAAGAAAAGGGAGGGTACGAAATAACCATAACAGATGCGCCCGAGGGGCGTCAAGTGGTTGATATTATCCCTCCAGGACCAGAACTTCTTGTTTCAGAGGGTGAATCCGTCAAACGTGATCAACCATTAACGAGTAATCCTAATGTGGGCGGATTTGGTCAGGGAGATGCAGAAATAGTACTTCAAGACCCATTACGTGTTCAAGGACTTTTGTTCTTTTTTGCATCTGTTATTTTGGCACAAATCTTTTTGATTCTTAAAAAGAAACAGTTTGAAAAGGTTCAATTGTCCGAAATGAATTTCTAGATATGCCGATTTATAAAATTCAAGTTATTAAAAAAAAAAACAAAATTCTAAGAAGAATTTTTTGATCATCAAAAAAAAATTGTTAAAATTGTTTTTGTTTCTATTCTTTTTATATAATACCAGATTATATTAGATTATATCAGATTTTTTTTTTAGAAATTCCTTGTACTACATTTCTAGTCATAGTATGTATATTGGTAATTGGTAAAAAGACTAGTTGATTTTATCCCTTTTATTTGTTTTCTTTTTTTTAATCTAAACTAGAGCGGTGTGATTGTATCCCTATTGTCAGACTTAATTGTCATAGAATCTATAAATAGCTTTTCTATTCTGATAGAATCAAATTCAACTAGATACTAAGCATAAGATAAGGAAGCGGAAAAGTAAAGGCGAAATAAGGAAAACAAAGAATTCTAGGAGGTATTATTTCTAATCGTTTTCCTAGTCTTCGGCACAAGAAAAGAAATTTTCTACACCTCTTTCTTGTGTCGAAATAATAATGATTCTTGATCCCACTCATTAAAGATTTGAATTCTTAGTTCATATATTTTTTTTTTTCAGGTTCATGATAACCTTGCTTTATACTTTCCTTTAGAAAGGAAAATTTGTTTAGCTTTACTGAATGGAATTTTTTTGATTGAATATCAGAAAAAGGGGCAGTCCCCCCCCTTTTTTTTATTTATACGACTAAAGTATTATGTTTATTAAGAACTCGGCGGGCCCCCTCGAATCAGATTGAGAAAAAAAGGGGGGGGCCCACTGCATTCTT